GCTAACGTAGCTTAAATTAAAGCATAACACTGAAGTTGTTAAAATAGGCCCTAGAAAGCCTCGCAAGCACAAAGGTTTGGTCCTGACTTTTCTGTCAACTCTAACTAAACTTACACATGCAAGTATCCGCACCCCCGTGAGGATGCCCTACAGTTTTCTTCTCGAAAACAAGGAGCTGGTATCAGGCACAACCCACATTAAGCCCACGACACCTTGCGTAGCCACACCCCCAAGGGTATTCAGCAGTGATAAACATTAAGCCATAAGTGAAAACTTGACTCAGTTACAGTTAATAGAGCCGGTAAAACTCGTGCCAGCCACCGCGGTTATACGAGAGACTCAAGTTGACAGACCACGGCGTAAAGAGTGGTTAAGATTACAAAAAAATAAAGTCGAACGCTTTCAAAGCTGTTATACGCATTCGAAAGTAAGAAGCTCATTCACGAAGGTAACTTTACACAAATCTGACTCCACGAAACAAACTGGGATTAGATACCCCAGATACCCCACTATGCTTAGCCCTAAACATTAATAGCACCCTACACCAGCTATTCGCCAGGGAACTACGAGCCCCAGCTTAAAACCCAAAGGACTTGGCGGTGCTTTAAACCCCCCTAGAGGAGCCTGTTCTATAATCGATAATCCCCGTTCAACCTCACCTTCTTTTGTTTAACCCGCCTATATACCGCCGTCGTCAGCTTACCCTTTGAAGGTTTAATAGTAAGCATAATTGGCTTAGCCCTAAACGTCAGGTCAAGGTGTAGCGCATGAGAAGGAAAGAAATGGGCTACATTCACTTCCTAAGTGAACACGAATGATAAATTGAAACATTTATCTGAAGGAGGATTTAGTAGTAAGTAGAAAATAGAGTGTTCTACTGAAACCGGCCCTAAAGCGCGCACATACCGCCCGTCACTCTCCCCAAGGCCCCCCCCATAAACCCCCCTTTCCCCTCACCTAAACCCTTTAACTAAATACAAAACCTACTACACGGGGAGACAAGTCGTAACATGGTAAGTGTACCGGAAGGTGTACTTGGGACAACCAGAGTGTAGCCAAGATAGATAAAGCATCTCCCTTACACAGAGAAGTCATCCGTGCAAATCGGATCACCCTGACACTAAATAACTAGCCCCGCCAACTAAAAACAACAAACCAACATTTATAAACCCCAAAACACTAACGACAACTTAAAACAAACCATTTTACCCCTAAGTATGGGCGACAGAAAAGGAAACACCGGAGCTATAGAAAAAGTACCGCAAGGGAACGATGAAAGAGAAATGAAACAACTCAACAAAGTAAAAAAAAGCAGAGACTCAAACTCGTACCTTTTGCATCATGATTTAGCAAGTACCCCTAAGCAAAGTGAACTTTAGTTTAAAACCCCGAAACTAAGTGAGCTACTCCAAGGCAGCCCATTATGGGGCCAACCCGTCTCTGTGGCAAAAGAGTGGGAAGAACTTTGAGTAGAGGTGACAGACCTATCGAACTTAGTTATAGCTGGTTGCCTGAAAAATGAATAGAAGTTCAGCCTCCAGGCTTCTTCACTCCACCTAACACAACTTCACGACAATAAGAAACCGGGAGAGTTAGTCAAAGGGGGGACAGCCCCTTTGAACAAAACACAACTTTATCAGAAGGTTAAAGATTATAACAATACAAGGAAAAATGCCTAAGTGGGCCTAAAAGCAGCCATCACAATAGAAAGCGTTAAAGCTCAGACATATTCCCTCCCTATTATCCCAATAACCAAATCTCAAACCCCTAACGCTATCAGGCTATTCCATGCAACCATGGAAGAAATTATGCTAATATGAGTAATAAGAGAGCATTCACCTCTCTCCAAGCATCTGTGTACATCGGAACGGACAACCCACCGAACATTAACGGCCCCAACCCCAGAGGGTAATGAACACAAAACTACTACACCAGAAAATCACCCACAAACTAACCGTTAACCTTACACTAGAGTGCCATCAAGGAAAGACTAAAAGAAAAAGAAGGAACTCGGCAAATACACCCCATTAAGCCTCGCCTGTTTACCAAAAACATCGCCTCTTGCAAACAACGTATAAGAGGTCCCGCCTGCCCCGTGACAATTAGGTTTAACGGCCGCGGTATTCTAACCGTGCAAAGGTAGCGCAATCATTTGTCTTTTAAATGAAGACCTGTATGAATGGCATGACGAGGGCTTAACTGTCTCCTTTTTCAAGTCAATGAAATTGATCTCCCCGTGCAGAAGCGGGGATAATAACATAAGACGAGAAGACCCTGTGGAGCTTTAGACACAAAGCAGATCCGGCCTACACCCACACTAACACAAGCTTAAAGAACCCTGCTCAAATGTCTTCGGTTGGGGCGACCATGGGGAAACAAATAACCCCCACGTAGAATAAGAGCACATTCCTCTTAAAAACGAGAGCCACCACTCCAAATAACAGAATTTCTGACTTTAAGATCCGGTAACACCGATTAACGGACCAAGTTACCCCAGGGATAACAGCGCAATCCCCTTCAAGAGCCCATATCGCCAAGGGGGTTTACGACCTCGATGTTGGATCAGGACATCCTAATGGTGCAGCCGCTATTAAGGGTTCGTTTGTTCAACGATTAAAGTCCTACGTGATCTGAGTTCAGACCGGAGCAATCCAGGTCAGTTTCTATCTATGACATGATTTCTTCCAGTACGAAAGGACCGAAGAGAAGAGGCCTATGCTTAAAGCATGCCTCACCCCCACCTAATGAAAACAACTAAACTAGGCATAAGGGCATTACCCCTTATTCCTAAGACTAAGGCCTGTTAAGGTGGCAGAGCCCGGACTAAGCAAAAGGCCTAAATCCTTTACCACAGAGGTTCAAGTCCTCTCCTTAACTATGACTTTTATACTAAACAACATCATCAACCCGCTACTCTTAATTGTCCCAATCCTCCTAGCCGTAGCATTCCTCACCCTCCTAGAACGAAAAGTACTAGGTTATATACAACTACGAAAAGGCCCCAACATCGTCGGGCCCTACGGTCTACTTCAACCCATTGCAGATGGTGTTAAACTATTTATTAAAGAACCCATCCGCCCATCAACATCCTCCCAAATTTTATTTCTCCTAACACCTATACTAGCCCTAACCCTCTCTCTCACCCTATGGGCCCCCATCCCACTCCCATACCCCCTCATTGACCTAAACCTTACAATCTTATTTATCCTAGCCCTCTCTAGTCTAGCAGTCTATTCTATTCTTGGCTCAGGATGAGCATCAAATTCCAAATATGCCTTAATTGGGGCCCTACGGGCCGTAGCCCAAACTATTTCCTACGAAGTGAGTCTAGGACTAATTCTTCTCTGCACCATTATCTTCACCGGGGGATTTACTCTACAAACCTTTAATATTACCCAAGAAAGCACTTGACTTATTGTACCAACCTGGCCACTCGCTGCGATATGATACATCTCCACCCTAGCAGAAACCAACCGAGCCCCCTTCGACCTAACTGAAGGTGAATCCGAGCTAGTCTCAGGTTTTAACGTAGAATATGCAGGAGGCCCATTTGCCTTATTCTTCTTAGCAGAATATGCCAACATCCTCCTTATAAACACACTTTCCACAATTCTGTTTCTAGGGGCCCACCACATCCCCACCTTCCCAGAACTAACCTCCTCCAACCTCATAACAAAAGCTGCTATCCTATCGATTCTCTTCCTATGAGTTCGAGCCTCCTACCCACGCTTCCGATATGACCAACTAATACATCTCATCTGAAAAAACTTTCTCCCAATTACACTAGCCATGGTAATTTGACACCTAGCCCTCCCCATTACATTTGCCGGACTTCCCCCCCAAATATAAACAAGGAGTTGTGCCTGAATACAAAGGATCACTTTGATAGAGTGAATAATGGAGGTTCAAGTCCTCCCAACTCCTTAGAAAGAAGGGATTCGAACCCTACCTAAAGAGATCAAAACTCTTAGTGCTTCCACTACACCACTTTCTAGTAAAGTCAGCTAATTAAGCTCTTGGGCCCATACCCCAAAAATGTAGGTTAAACCCCTTCCTTTACTAATGAGTCCATTCATCTTATCTGTCCTACTCTTAGGTTTAGGCTTAGGTACCACAATTACATTTGCCAGCTCACACTGGCTCCTCGCCTGAATAGGCCTTGAAATTAATACCCTAGCCATTATCCCCCTTATAGCCCAACATCACCACCCACGAGCCACTGAAGCCACCACAAAATATTTCCTCACACAAGCTGCAGCAGCCGCCATACTACTATTCGCAAGCACTACCAACGCCTGACTCTCCGGGCAATGACACATCCAACAAATAACCCACCCCATCCCCGTAATCCTAATTACCCTTGCCCTAGCACTTAAAATTGGGTTAGCACCTATGCATGCTTGACTTCCAGAAGTCCTTCAAGGCCTTAACCTGACAACAGGCCTTATTCTATCCACCTGACAAAAACTCGCCCCATTCGCCCTACTACTCCAAATCCAACAAACCACCCCCTCCCTAACTATTTTATTAGGAATTACATCAATACTAATTGGCGGCTGGGCAGGGTTAAATCAAACACAACTACGTAAAATCCTAGCCTACTCCTCCATCGCCCACCTCGGATGAATGCTTGTAGTAATCCAATTTTCACCATCCCTCACCCTGTTAAACCTCTTCATCTACATCATCATAACTTCTTCAGCATTCCTTATGTTCAAACTAAACAACTCAACTAACATTAATTCCCTAGCCATCTCCTGGGTAAAAATACCAACACTAACCTCCTTAGCCCCACTTATTCTTCTGTCACTAGCCGGGTTACCGCCTCTAACCGGGTTTATACCAAAATGACTTATCCTACAAGAATTAACCAAACAAGACCTAGCACCAACCGCCACACTAGCTGCACTCTCCGCCCTTTTAAGCCTCTACTTTTACCTCCGCCTAACCTACGCAATAACCTTAACAATTTCCCCTAATAACCTAACCGGAACCACCCCATGACGCCTTCCTTCCCACCAATTCACACTACCACTAGCCATCTCTACCACAGCTGCTATCTCCCTCTTACCCCTCTCCCCAACCATCCTTACACTACTAACCCTCTAAGAGGCTTAGGATAACATTTAGACCAAGGGCCTTCAAAGCCCTAAGCGAGGGTGAAAATCCCCCAGCCCCTGATAAGACTTGCAAGACTTTAACTTACATCTCCTGAATGCAAAACAGGTGCTTTAATTGAACTAAAGCCTTTCTAGACAGGTAGGCCTCGATCCTACAAACTCTTAGTTAACAGCTAAGCGCCCAAACCAGCGAGCATCCGCCTAACTTTCCCCGCCCCCTTAAAAAAGGCGGGGAAAGCCCCGGCAGATAGTTAATCTACTTCCTTAGATTTGCAATCTAAAATGTAATTACACCTCAGGACTTGGTAAGAAGAGGACTTAAACCTCTGTCTATGGGGCTACAACCCACCACTTACTCAGCCATCTTACCTGTGGCAATCACACGTTGATTTTTCTCGACCAATCACAAAGACATTGGCACCCTTTATTTAGTATTCGGTGCTTGAGCCGGAATAGTGGGGACAGCCCTAAGCCTACTCATCCGAGCAGAATTAAGCCAACCCGGCGCCCTGCTAGGCGATGATCAAATTTATAATGTAATCGTTACAGCACATGCTTTCGTAATAATCTTCTTTATAGTAATACCAATCATAATTGGAGGCTTTGGTAACTGACTTATTCCACTGATAATTGGTGCACCAGACATGGCATTCCCCCGAATGAACAATATAAGCTTCTGGCTCCTTCCCCCATCTTTCCTTCTCCTCCTGTCTTCCTCAGCAGTTGAATCAGGAGCAGGTACCGGGTGAACAGTCTACCCCCCTTTAGCCAGCAACTTAGCCCACGCAGGGGCCTCTGTAGACCTAACAATCTTTTCTCTTCACTTAGCAGGTATTTCATCAATCCTTGGGGCCATCAACTTTATCACAACAATTATTAATATAAAACCCCCTGCCATCTCACAATATCAAACACCACTCTTCGTGTGAGCTCTACTAATTACTGCCGTCTTGCTCCTACTGTCTCTCCCAGTCCTAGCCGCTGGAATCACAATACTTCTAACAGACCGAAACCTTAACACCACATTCTTTGACCCCGCAGGAGGTGGAGACCCAGTTCTCTACCAACACCTATTCTGATTCTTCGGGCACCCCGAAGTTTACATTCTTATTCTCCCAGGGTTCGGAATGATTTCACACATTGTCGCTTACTATGCTGGCAAGAAAGAACCATTCGGCTATATAGGAATGGTTTGAGCCATGATAGCAATCGGCCTCCTAGGTTTTATCGTTTGAGCCCACCACATATTTACAGTAGGTATAGACGTAGACACACGAGCTTACTTTACCTCTGCCACTATAATTATTGCCATCCCCACAGGCGTAAAAGTTTTCAGCTGGTTAGCCACTCTTCATGGAGGCGCAATCAAATGGGAGACTCCTATACTATGAGCCCTCGGCTTTATTTTTCTATTCACAGTAGGAGGTTTAACAGGTATTATGCTAGCTAACTCCTCCCTAGATATTGTTCTCCATGATACATACTATGTAGTCGCCCACTTTCACTATGTCCTATCAATAGGAGCCGTATTCGCCATCATGGCTGCCTTTGTTCACTGATTCCCACTATTCTCAGGCTACACCCTACATAATACTTGAACCAAAATCCATTTCGGAGTTATATTTGCAGGTGTCAACCTCACTTTCTTCCCACAACATTTCCTCGGGCTAGCTGGGATGCCCCGACGATACTCAGATTACCCAGACGCATACACCCTTTGAAACACAATTTCCTCTATCGGCTCTTTAATTTCCCTTATTGCAGTAATTATGTTCCTGTTTATTCTTTGAGAAGCATTCGCCGCTAAACGTGAAGTCCTGTCAGTTGAACTCACCTCAACCAATGCAGAGTGGCTTCATGGCTGCCCTCCCCCTTACCACACATTTGAAGAACCTGCATTCGTTCAAGCCCACACAAACTAACGAGAAAGGAAGGAATCGAACCTCCATAAATTGGTTTCAAGCCAACCACATCACCACTCTGTCACTTCCTTCATGAGATGCTAGTAGAATAGACAATACATTACCTTGTCAAGGCAAAAACGCAGGTTAAACCCCTGCGCATCTTAACTAATGGCACATCCTTCACAACTAGGTTTTCAAGACGCAGCTTCACCTGTAATAGAAGAACTTCTCCACTTTCATGACCATGCCCTAATAATCCTTTTTCTCATTAGCACTCTCGTACTTTATATTATTGTGGCAATGGTTACTACTAAATTAACCAACAAAAACATTATTGACTCACAAGAAATCGAAATTATCTGAACAATCCTCCCAGCCATCATTCTAGTTCTCATTGCTCTCCCATCCCTACGAATCCTCTACCTTATAGACGAAATTAATGACCCACACCTTACCATTAAAGCCATGGGCCATCAGTGATATTGAAGTTATGAATACACTGATTACGAAGACCTTGGCTTCGATTCCTACATAATCCCCACACAAGACCTCTCACCCGGACAATTCCGATTGTTAGAAGCTGACCACCGAATAGTTATTCCTGTTGAATCCCCCGTACGAATTTTAATTTCTGCCGAAGACGTCCTTCACTCCTGAGCAGTCCCAGCCCTAGGTGTTAAACTAGACGCCATCCCAGGCCGCCTAAACCAAACAGCCTTTATTACATCTCGACCAGGAATCTTCTACGGGCAATGCTCCGAGATCTGCGGAGCTAACCACAGCTTCATACCTATTGTAGTAGAAGCAGTCCCCCTCGAACACTTCGAAAACTGATCATCCTTAATACTTGAAGACGCTTCGTTAAGAAGCTAAACAGGCACACAGCGTTAGCCTTTTAAGCTAAAAACTGGTGGCCGCCAACCACCCTTAACGACATGCCTCAACTAAACCCCTCTCCTTGATTTGGCATCCTAGTTTTTTCGTGATTTATCTTCCTAACTATCATCCCTTTAAAAATTATATCCCACCTTCCCCCAAATGAAGCAATTTCCCAAGACACACTGTTGTTCATTACAGAAGCCTGAAGCTGACCATGATACTAAGCCTTTTCGATCAATTTATTAGCCCAACATGTTTAGGCATCCCCCTTATTGCCTTAGCACTAGCCCTCCCTTGAGTCCTCTTCCCAACCCTTACTCCCCGCTGACTAAATAACCGACTACTAACTATTCAAAGCTGACTCATTAACCGTTTTACTAAACAACTATTTCTTCCCCTCAATACCCCCGGGCACAAATGAGCCGCAATCCTGGTCTCCCTTATAGTCTTCCTAATCACCCTTAATATACTAGGCCTACTCCCTTACTCCTACACCCCAACTACACAATTATCCATAAATATGGGCTTTGCAGTCCCTGCTTGATTAGCAACTGTAATCCTCGGCATGCGAACTCAACCAACCCACTCCCTCGCCCACCTTTTACCAGAGGGCACCCCAACCCCACTCATCCCAGTTCTGATCATTATCGAAACAATCAGCCTATTTATTCGCCCCATCGCCCTAGGCGTCCGACTAACAGCAAACCTTACCGCCGGTCACCTTCTAATACATCTTGTTTCCTTAGCTGTGTACCTCCTGTTACCAGTCATAACTTCCGTAGCAATCCTTACTTCCATCCTTCTCTTCCTCCTCACACTATTAGAATTTGCAGTCGCTATAATTCAAGCATACGTCTTCGTCCTTCTTCTAAGCCTATACCTTCAAGAAAACGTCTAATGGCCCATCAAGCACACGCATACCATATAGTTGACCCCAGCCCATGGCCCCTAACAGGAGCAATCGCCGCCCTACTAATAACCTCAGGACTCGCAATCTGATTCCACTTCCACTCAACCATTCTTATCTTAATAGGAACAATCCTCCTCCTCTTAACTATACTCCAATGATGACGAGACATTATCCGGGAAGGTACATTCCAAGGCCACCACACACTGCCCGTTCAAAAAGGCCTCCGCTACGGAATAATTCTCTTCATCACCTCAGAAGTGTTCTTCTTTTTAGGGTTCTTCTGAGCTTTCTACCACTCCAGCCTAGCACCAACCCCTGAACTAGGAGGATCTTGACCACCAACAGGTATCACCCCACTCAACCCATTCGAAGTCCCCCTTTTAAATACAGCCGTACTACTTGCTTCAGGGGTCACAGTAACCTGAGCCCACCACAGCATTATAGAACGTGAACGAAAACAAGCAATCCAAGCCCTCGCACTAACAATTCTCCTAGGCTTCTACTTCACCTTCCTCCAAGCCATAGAATATTATGAAGCTCCCTTTACAATCGCAGACGGAGTTTATGGTTCCACATTTTTTGTAGCCACAGGTTTCCACGGCCTACACGTCATCATTGGCTCCACATTTCTAGCTATCTGTTTATTCCGTCAAATCCGTTATCACTTCACGTCCGAACATCACTTCGGATTTGAAGCAGCCGCCTGATACTGACATTTTGTCGACGTCGTTTGACTCTTCCTATATATCTCCATCTACTGATGAGGCTCATAATCTTTCTAGTATAAAGTTAGTATAATTGACTTCCAATCATTTGGTTTTGGTTAAAATCCAAAGAAAGATAATGAAATTAGTAACAATCATAATTATTACCTCCACCCTTTCACTCATCCTGGCCATCGTCGCATTCTGACTACCACAGCTAAACCCAGACTACGAGAAACTCTCCCCATATGAATGCGGTTTTGACCCCTTAGGAACAGCCCGACTTCCTTTCTCTGTCCGATTCTTTCTCGTAGCCATCTTATTCCTCCTATTTGACCTAGAAATTGCCCTCCTCCTACCACTACCCTGAGGGGATCAACTATCATCACCACTACTAACATTCACATGGGCCTCTATAATCCTGGCCCTCCTTACCCTAGGCCTAATCTATGAATGAAAACAAGGCGGGCTCGAATGGGCCGAATAGGTATTTAGTATTAATAAAAACATTTGATTTCGGCTCAAAAGATTATGGTTCAAACCCATATTTACCTAATGACACCCGCCCACTTTACCTTCTCATCAGCCTTCACTCTAGGCTTACTAGGCTTAGCATTCCACCGAACCCACCTTCTCTCCGCCCTCCTATGTTTAGAAGGTATAATACTTACCCTATTTATTGCCCTCTCCCTATGAACTCTCCAACTCAACTCTACCAGCTTCTCCACATCCCCTATACTCCTACTGGCATTTTCAGCTTGCGAGGCAAGTACAGGTTTAGCCCTCCTAGTAGCCACCGCCCGCACTCACGGAACAGACCGCTTGCAAAGCCTTAACTTACTTCAATGCTAAAAATTCTTATCCCAACACTAATGTTAGTTCCAACAACCTGGGTATCCTCCGCCAAATGATTATGGCCCACAACCCTTACCCACAGCCTTATCATTGCATTAATTAGTTTCACTTGACTTAAAAACCCGTCAGAAACAGGTTGATACTCAATTAACACATACATAGCCCTAGACCCATTATCCACCCCCCTTCTAATTTTAACCTGTTGGCTTACTCCCCTTATAATTCTTGCAAGCCAAAACCACATAAGCGCCGAACCCCTCTCCCGACAACGAACTTACATTACCCTGCTCATCTCTTTACAATTCTTCCTAATCCTCGCTTTCAGCGCTACCGAGATTATCATGTTTTACGTAATATTTGAAGCAACCTTAATCCCTACCTTGATTATTATTACCCGGTGAGGAAACCAGGCAGAACGACTCAACGCAGGAACATACTTTTTATTCTATACCCTGGCCGGCTCACTCCCACTTCTCGTTGCTCTCTTAGTCCTACAAAATAATACAGGAAGCCTCTCACTACTGATCCTCCCATATTCAAACCCACTAACACTCACCCCCTACGCAAGTAAGCTTTGATGAGCCGGCTGCCTACTAGCATTCCTAGTAAAAATACCCCTATACGGCATCCACTTATGACTTCCAAAAGCACACGTCGAAGCCCCAATCGCAGGCTCAATAGTTCTTGCCGCCGTCCTCCTAAAACTGGGGGGTTATGGTATAATACGAATTACAGTGATATTAGACCCCCTCACTAAGGAACTTAGCTACCCCTTTATTATCCTAGCACTTTGAGGTGTAATCATAACAGCCTCCATCTGCCTTCGCCAAACAGACTTAAAATCACTCATTGCCTACTCATCAGTAAGCCACATGGGCCTCGTCATCGCAGCAATTCTCACCCAAACCCCTTGAGGCTTCACCGGAGCCCTAATCCTCATAATCGCCCACGGACTAACATCCTCCGCTCTATTCTGCTTAGCAAACACCAACTATGAACGCACCCACAGCCGCACTATGATCCTAACCCGAGGCTTACAAATTACCCTCCCCCTAATGGCCACATGATGATTCACTGCAAGCCTAGCCAACCTGGCCCTTCCTCCCTTACCAAACCTTATAGGTGAACTAACAATTATCACCTCCTTATTCGGCTGATCTTGATGAACCCTCCTCCTAACCGGAGCCGGCACCTTAATCACCGCCAATTATTCACTTTACATATTCCTCACAACACAACGCGGACCCTTACCAAACCATATTATCCACCTAAGCCCTTCCCACTCCCGAGAACACTTACTAATAACCCTCCACCTTCTCCCCCTAGTTTTACTTATGCTGAATCCAAGCCTAATTTGAGGCTGAACCGCCTGTAGATATAGTTTAACCAAAAACATTAGATTGTGATTCTAAAAACAGAGGTTAAAATCCTTTTATCCACCGAGAGAGGCTCGCAGCTACGAAGATTGCTAAACTCCGTCACTTTGGTTAGACTCCAGAGCTCACTCAACCTTGCCTCTAAAGGATAACAGCTCATCCATTGGTCTTAGGAACCAAAAACTCTTGGTGCAAATCCAAGTAGATGCTATGCACCACGCACCTATCTTCCTCACATCCACCTTATTAATAATCTTTGCACTCCTAATATACCCAGTCCTTACAACCCTAAGCCCCGCCCCCTTAAAGGCCGACTGAGCCCTTTCAAAGACTAAAACAGCAGTAAAACTGGCCTTCCTCGTTAGCCTCTTCCCACTCTTCCTACTATTATCACAAGGGACCGAATCAATTATCACCAACTGAACCTGAGCAAATACCCTTATGTTTGATATTAACATCAGCTTCAAATTTGATTTCTACTCAACCATGTTTGTCCCAATTGCCCTTTACGTCACCTGGTCTATCCTAGAATTCGCATCCTGGTATATAAGCTCAGACCCTAACATTAATAAGTTCTTCAAATATCTACTCATCTTCCTAATTGCCATAATTATTCTAGTAACATCTAACAACATGTTTCAACTATTCATCGGCTGAGAAGGTGTCGGAATTATATCTTTCCTTCTCATCGGTTGGTGATTTGGCCGAACAGACGCAAATACCGCAGCTCTACAAGCAGTTATTTACAACCGAATCGGAGACATCGGCCTAATCTTTTCAATAGCATGAATGGCCACTAACCTAAATTCCTGAGAAATACAACAAATTTTCCTAAACACCAAAAACCTAGACCTCACCTTCCCCCTTCTCGGCCTTATCCTTGCCGCCACTGGCAAATCAGCTCAATTCGGACTCCACCCATGACTCCCGTCCGCTATAGAAGGTCCTACGCCGGTGTCTGCCCTACTACACTCTAGTACTATAGTCGTTGCAGGAATCTTCCTCCTAGTCCGAATAAGCCCCCTTATATATAATAACCAAACCGCTCTCACTACCTGCCTCTGCCTCGGGGCACTAACCACACTATTTACCGCCACCTGCGCCCTCACTCAAAACGACATCAAAAAAATTATTGCATTCTCTACATCCAGCCAACTTGGCCTAATAATAGTCGCGATCGGACTTAACCAACCACAATTAGCATTCCTCCACATCTCAACACACGCCTTTTTTAAAGCCATGCTCTTCCTATGTTCAGGCTCCATTATCCACAGCTTAAATGATGAACAAGACATCCGCAAAATAGGAGGAATCCACCATCTCCTCCCCACTACATCCTCTTGCCTCACCATCGGGAGCCTAGCCCTTACAGGCACTCCTTTCCTAGCAGGGTTTTTTTCCAAAGACGCCATCATTGAAGCCCTAAATACATCTCACCTCAACGCCTGAGCCCTCACCTTAACTCTCCTAGCCACATCATTCACAGCCATTTACAGCCTTCGGGTTATTTTCTTTGTAAACATAAACTATCCCCGATTCAACCCCCTCTCCCCCATCAACGAAAACAACCCAACCCTTATTAACCCCTTAAAACGACTTGCATGAGGAAGCATTATCGCTGGCCTACTAATTATTTCCTACACCCTCCCTTTAAAAATTCCTACAATAACCATACATCCTTCACTCAAACTCGCCGCCCTCATAGTCTCCACAGCAGGCCTTCTCATCGCCCTAGACCTAGCCTCACTAACTAATAAACAATACAAAATTACCCCTCAAACAACCCCTCATCACTTCTCCAACATACTAGGATTCTTCCCAACAATTATACACCGTACAACCCCAAAACTTAACCTCACCCTAGGACAAACCATGGCCAGCCAAATAATTGACCAAACCTGATTAGAAAAAACTGGTCCTAAAGCCATATCCTCCCTTAACCTCCCATTAATTACATCTTCAAGCAATATTCAACAAGGATTTATTAAAACCTATTTTACATTATTTGCCCTTACCCTAGCTTTATCAACTCTGATAGTTATCCTTTAAACAGCCCGAAGAGTCCCCCGACTTAGACCCCGCACCAACTCTAACACCACAAATAAAGTAAGTAATAATACTCAGCCCCCAACCAATAATATCCCCCCACCCAAAGAATACATTAAAGCCACCCCCCCAGCATCCCCCCGAAGTACAGAAAACTCACTTGCCTCATCCACAGGTACCCAAAACACCATATGTCATTCCCCCCAAAACATCCCAGAAACCAACACCACCCCCAAAACATACATAACAACATACACTATAACCGACCCGCTCCCTCAACTTTCCGGGTATGGCTCAGCAGCCAATGCCGCTGAATATGCAAAAACAACCAACATCCCCCCCAAATAAATTAAAAACAACACTAAAGACAGAAAAGACCCACCATAACCAACCAGAACCCCACACCCAACCCCCGCAACCACCACCAAGCCCAAAGCTGCAAAATAAGGAGAAGGATTAGACGCTACCGCAGCTAAACCTACTACTAAACAAAACAAAAATAAATATATAATATATGCCATAGTTCTCCTCAGGATTTTAACCAGAACCAATGGCTTGAAAAACCACCGTTGTTATTCAACTACAAGAACCCTAATGGCAAGCTTACGAAAAACTCACCCCCTCCTCAAAATTATGAACAACTCATTAATTGACCTCCCTGCCCCAATTAATATTTCAGCATGATGAAACTTCGGGTCCCTCCTAGGGCTGTGTCTAATTATCCAAATCCTCACTGGGCTATTTCTAGCCATACATTACACCTCAGACGTCTCCATAGCATTCTCATCCGTAGCCCACATCTGTCGGGATGTAAACTACGGATGACTAATCCGAAATATCCACGCCAACGGGGCATCCATATTCTTCATCTGCATTTATCTACATATTGGACGAGGACTTTATTACGGTTCATATCTCTATAAAGAGACATGAAACATCGGAGTTGTACTCCTGCTACTAACAATAATAACTGCCTTCGTAGGTTACGTCCTACCCTGAGGCCAAATATCATTCTGAGGTGCTACCGTAATTACAAATCTCCTCTCTGCAATCCCCTATATTGGAAACACTCTAGTACAATGAATCTGAGGGGGGTTCTCAGTAGACAATGCCACCCTGACCCGCTTCTTCGCCTTCCATTTCCTATTCCCCTTCATCATTGCAGCTGCAACCATAGTTCACCTCCTTTTCTTACACGAAACCGGATCCAACAACCCAATTGGTCTCAACTCAGATATAGACAAAATCCCCTTTCACCCATACTACTCATACAAAGACCTCCTAGGTTTCACCCTACTACTCATTTTACTTACTTCCCTTGCACTATTCTCCCCTAACCTACTCGGGGACCCAGACAACTTCACCCCAGCCAACCCATTAGTAACACCCCCTCACATTAAACCAGAATGATATTTCCTCTTTGCCTACGCAATCCTCCGTTCAATCCCCAATAAACTAGGAGGAGTACTAGCCCTTCTAGCCTCAATCCTAATCCTTATACTAGTACCGATCCTTCACACCTCTAAACAACGAAGCCTAACATTTCGACCAATCTCACAATTCCTATTCTGAACCCTCATCGCAGACGTAATTATCCTGACCTGGATTGGAGGAATGCCTGTCGAACACCCCTTTATCATCATTGGCCAAATTGCATCCCTCATCTACTTCCTACTTTTCCTTATCTTAATCCCCCTTACAGGCTGAACAGAAAACAAAATCTTTAAGAAATGCAGCGATAGCTCAGCGTCAGAGCGCCGGCCTTGTAAGTCGGATGTCGAGGGATAAACCCCCTCTCACTGCTCAAAGAAAGAAGATTTTAACTCCTACCCCTAACCCCCAAAGCTAGGATTCTAAATTAAACTATTCTTTGCAAATACATGTATGTATTTACACCATATATATATATACAACATATAATAATGTTTGAGTACATTTAATTAAGTAGGTACATATTATTTATTAGACCATATATATATATATATCAAGTACATTCTATGTTATATCAACATTAATCTATAGTAACCATCGACATTAATCACCATAAAATTAATAACTGCATGCACCATACATTTAACTTCAACATATATAACTCTTCATAACCTCAATTGCAGACAAGATCGAACAGAACTATTCATCAGTTAAGTTATACCAAGACTCAACATCCCGTCAATTCGACATATTTAATGTAGTAAGAGCCTACCAACCGGTGATTCCTAATTGCATATTATTCTTGATGGTCAGGGACAACAATTGTGGGGGTTTCACTTAGTGAATTATTCCTGGCATTTGGTTCCTACTTCAGGGCCATTGATTGGTTCATTCCTCACACTTTCATCGACGCTGACATAAGTTGTTGGTGGAGTCCATATTAATCGTTAAGCCACATGCCGAGCGTTCTCTCCACGGGGGTCAGGTTATTTTTTTTCGTTTTCCTTTCACTTGACATTTCAGAGTGCACACGGTAATAACTAATAAGGTTGAACATATTCCCTTGGTCCCTTATACAGAATATGAATGGTGGAAAGATTTTCCATAAAGAACCACATACTTGGATATCAAGAGCATAAGACTAATTGTATCTCCTAGAATATCTAAGGTTTCCCCCTCGGCTTTTTCGCGTAAAACCCCCCTACCCCCCTATACTCCTGAGATCGCTAACATTCCTGAAAACCCCCCGGAAACAGGAAAACCTCTAGTAGTATATTTCATGCTCAAATTATGTGTCTATTTACATTATTATAATAATGCAAAT